GTCCTTGTAGCTTATAACAAAGCATGACACTGAAGATGTCAAGATGGCTGCCACATACACCCAAGGACAAAAGACTTAGTCCTAACCTTACTGTTAGTTCTTGCTAGGTATATACATGCAAGTATCCGCGTTCCGGTGTAGATGCCCTGGACACCTTAACTAGGTAGATAGGAGCGGGTATCAGGCTCACCACAACCGTAGCCCAAAACGCCTTGCAATTGCCACACCCCCACGGGTAATCAGCAGTAGTTAATATTAAGCAATGAGTGCAAACTTGACTTAGCCATAGCAAATCTAGGGTTGGTAAATCCTGTGCCAGCCACCGCGGTCATACAGGAGACCCAAATTAACTTTATAACGGCGTAAAGAGTGGTCACATGTTATCCAAGTAGCTAAGACTAAAAAACATCTGAGCTGTCGCAAGCCCAAGATGTCGATAAGACCTCCACATCAAAGAAGATCTTAGAACAACGATCAATTGAACTCCACGAAAGCCAGGGTCCAAACTGGGATTAGATACCCCACTATGCCTGGCCCTAAATCTTGATGCTTATACCTACTAAAGCATCCGCCCGGGAACTACGAGCACTAACGCTTAAAACTCTAAGGACTTGGCGGTGCCCCAAACCCACCTAGAGGAGCCTGTTCTATAATCGATGATCCACGATATACCTGACCATTCCTTGCCAAAACAGCCTACATACCGCCGTCGCCAGCCCACCCACACTGAAAGCCCAACAGTGGACGCAATAGCCTCACCACGCTAATAAGACAGGTCAAGGTATAGCCTATGGAATGGCAGCAATGGGCTACATTTTCTAGACTAGAACACAACGGCAAAGGGGTATGAAACAACCCCTAGAAGGCGGATTTAGCAGTAAAGTGGGACAATCGAGCCCTCTTTAAGCCGGCCCTGGGACACGTACATACCGCCCGTCACCCTCCTCGCAGGCGCCCCCCCCCCCCCCATAAACTAATAAGCTACTCAGCCGAAGATGAGGTAAGTCGTAACAAGGTAAGTGTACCGGAAGGTGCACTTAGACCACCAAGACGTAGCTTAAACAAAAGCATTCAGCTTACACCTGAAAAATGTCTGCTAATACCAGATCGTCTTGATGCCAAACTCTAGCCCAATCGACATGACCTGGAATAACAAAGCTACTACCCCAAACCCAACTAAAGCATTTACTAGTCCCAGTATAGGCGATAGAAAAGACACCATTGGAGCGATAGAGACCACGTACCGTAAGGGAAAGATGAAATAGCAATGAAAACTAAGCTATAAACAGCAAAGATCAACCCTTGTACCTTTTGCATCATGGTCTAGCAAGAAAAACCAAGCAAAATGAATTTAAGTTTGCCACCCCGAAACCCAAGCGAGCTACTTACGAGCAGCTATTATTGAGCGAACCCGTCTCTGTGGCAAAAGAGTGGGATGACTTGTTAGTAGAGGTGAAAAGCCAATCGAGCTGGGTGATAGCTGGTTGCCTGTGAAACGAATCTAAGTTCACTCTTAATTCTTCTCCAAGGAAACCCACAAACCCTAATGAAGCGAATTAAGGGCTATTTAAAGGAGGGACAGCTCCTTTAAAAAAGAATACAATCTCTACGAGCGGATAAATATCAACCCCCTAACTGAACTGTGGGCCCTCAAGCAGCCATCAACAAAGAGTGCGTTAAAGCTCTCCACTACAAAAATATAAGAACTTCATGACTCCCTCCCCATTAACAGGCTAACCTATATTCAAATAGGAGAATTAATGCTAGAATGAGTAACCAGGGTCCTCCCTCTACGACGCAAGCTTACATCCGTACATTATTAACAAACCCCCAGTATACGAAAAATCAAACAAGCACAGTATTAAACATATTGTTAACCCGACAAAGGAGCGTCCATTAAGAAAGATTAAAACCTGTAAAAGGAACTAGGCAAACCCGTCAAGGCCCGACTGTTTACCAAAAACATAGCCTTCAGCAAACCTAAAACAAGTATTGAAGGTGATGCCTGCCCGGTGACTCACGTTCAACGGCCGCGGTATCCTAACCGTGCAAAGGTAGCGCAATCAATTGTCCCATAAATCGAGACTAGTATGAATGGCTAAACGAGGTCTTAACTGTCTCTTACAGGCAATCGGTGAAATTGATCTCCCTGTACAAAAGCAGGGATAAACCCATAAGACGAGAAGACCCTGTGGAACTTTAAAACCAGCAACCACCTTAGATCACATACTCACCCACTGGGTTCACTGACACATAAGACTCTGGTCTGCGTTTTTCGGTTGGGGCGACCTTGGAGCAAAACAAAACCTCCAAAAATTAGACCACACCTCTAGACTGAGAGCAACCTCTCAACGTGCTAATAGCATCCAGACCCAATACAATTGATCAATGGACCAAGCTACCCCAGGGATAACAGCGCAATCTCCCCCGAGAGTCCGTATCGACGGGGAGGTTTACGACCTCGATGTTGGATCAGGACATCCTAGTGGTGCAGCCGCTACTAAGGGTTCGTTTGTTCAACGATTAACAGTCCTACGTGATCTGAGTTCAGACCGGAGTAATCCAGGTCGGTTTCTATCTATGATGAGCTCTTCCCAGTACGAAAGGATAGGAAAAGTGAGGCCAATACCACAAGCAAGCCTTCGCCTTAAGTAATGAAACCAACTTAATTACAAAAGGCTATCACACCACCCCATGTCCAAGAAAAGGACCAGCTAGCGTGGCAGAGCTCGGAAAATGCAAAAGGCTTAAGTCCTTTAATTCAGAGGTTCAAATCCTCTCCCTAGCTTAACCCACCCCATGACCAACTACCCCCTACTAATTAACCTCATCATAGCCCTCTCCTATGTCCTACCTATCCTAATCGCAGTAGCTTTTCTTACGCTAGTAGAGCGCAAAATCCTAAGCTACATGCAAGGCCGAAAAGGTCCAAACATCGTCGGCCCTTTTGGACTTCTTCAACCTCTAGCAGACGGTGTAAAACTGTTCATCAAAGAACCCATCCGACCCTCAACATCTTCCCCAATCTTATTCATCGCAACCCCGGTCCTAGCTCTTCTCCTAGCCATCTCAATCTGAACCCCACTACCCCTCCCATTCTCCCTAGCAGACCTCAATCTGGGACTTCTTTTCCTACTAGCCATATCAAGCCTGGCAGTATACTCCATCCTATGATCAGGCTGAGCCTCCAATTCCAAATACGCCCTAATTGGAGCACTACGAGCGGTAGCCCAGACAATCTCCTACGAAGTAACCCTAGCTATCATTCTTCTTTCCGTTGTCCTCCTTAGCGGTAACTACACTCTGAACACCCTCGCAGTCACCCAAGAACCCTTATACCTTATTTTCTCCTGCTGGCCCCTTGCTATAATGTGATACGTTTCCACACTGGCTGAAACCAACCGTGCTCCTTTTGACCTGACAGAGGGAGAGTCCGAACTAGTGTCCGGATTCAATGTAGAATATGCAGCAGGTCCTTTCGCACTCTTCTTTCTAGCCGAATACGCCAATATTATGCTAATAAACACACTAACCACAATCCTATTCTTCAACCCAAGCCTTTTTAACCCACCTCAAGAGCTATTCCCCGTCATTCTAGCCACAAAGGTCCTGCTTTTATCAGCAGGATTCCTATGAATTCGTGCTTCCTACCCACGATTCCGATACGACCAATTAATACACTTACTATGAAAAAACTTCTTACCACTCACACTAGCCCTATGTCTCTGACACACCAGCATACCAATCTGCTACGCGGGCCTACCCCCTTATCTAAGATCTTGTTGGAAATGTGCCTGAACACTAAGGGCCACTTTGATAAAGTGAACATGGAGGTATACCAGTCCTCTCATTTCCTTGTAATTAGAAAAGCAGGAATCGAACCCGCACTAGAGAAATCAAAATCCTCCATACTTCCTTTATATTACTTCCTAGTAGGGTCAGCTAAACAAGCTATCGGGCCCATACCCCGAAAATGATGGTTCAACTCCTTCCCCTGCTAATGAACCCCCAAGCAAGCCTGATTTTCACCGCTAGCCTACTTCTAGGGACAACTATCACCATCTCAAGCAACCACTGAATCATAGCTTGAACCGGCCTAGAAATTAACACACTTGCCATCCTCCCATTAATCTCTAAATCCCACCACCCACGGGCCATCGAAGCTGCCACTAAATACTTCCTGACCCAAGCAGCTGCCTCTGCCCTTGTCTTATTCTCCAGCATAACCAATGCATGACAAACCGGACAATGGGACATTACCCAACTTACCCACCCAACATCCTGCCTGATTCTTACCTCAGCAATCGCGATAAAACTAGGACTAGTGCCATTCCATTTCTGATTCCCAGAAGTACTCCAAGGCTCTCCCCTCACTACTGGCCTACTCCTATCTACTATCATGAAACTCCCCCCAATCACATTACTCTACATAACTTCTCCCTCACTAAATCCTACTCTATTGACTACCTTAGCCATCCTCTCCGCGGCCCTCGGAGGTTGAATAGGCCTCAACCAAACACAAATCCGAAAAATCCTAGCCTTTTCCTCCATTTCTCACCTAGGCTGAATAGCAATCATTATCATCTACAACCCAAAACTCACACTACTTAACTTCTACCTGTACGCCGTAATAACCGCAACCGTCTTCCTCACCCTAAACACAATCAAAGTACTAAAGCTATCCACCCTAATAACTGCATGATCTAAGACCCCATCCTTAAACGCAATGCTACTTCTAACCCTTCTTTCCCTCGCGGGACTCCCCCCTCTAACAGGATTCCTGCCTAAATGACTTATCATCCAAGAACTAACTAAACAAGAAATAGTCCCAGCAGCTACACTCATCTCATTACTCTCCCTACTAAGCCTATTCTTCTACCTCCGACTAGCATACTGTGCAACCATCACACTCCCCCCACATACTACAAACCACATGAAACAATGACGCACTAATAAACCAACCAACATCACAATTGCCATCCTAATCACTGTGTCCGTCATACTCCTCCCTATTTCTCCTATAATCCTCACCATTGTCTAAGAAACTTAGGATTACCTAAACCGAAGGCCTTCAAAGCCTTAAACAAGAGTTAAACCCTCTTAGTTTCTGCTAAAGTCCGCAGGCTATTACCCTGCATCCCCTAAATGCAACTCAGGTGCTTTAATTAAGCTAGGACCTTAAAACTATCCTAGACAGATGGGCTTCGATCCCACGATACTATAGTTAACAGCTATATGCCCTAACCAACAGGCCTCTGCCTAAGGCTCCGGCGCATGATTAATGCACATCAATGAGCTTGCAACTCACTATGAACTTCACTACAGAGCCGATAAGAAGAGGAATTGAACCTCTGTGAAAAGGACTACAGCCTAACGCTTAAACACTCAGCCATCTTACCTGTGACATTTATCAACCGATGATTATTCTCAACTAACCACAAAGACATTGGGACCCTGTACCTAATTTTCGGCGCATGAGCCGGAATAGTAGGTACCGCCCTAAGCCTCCTCATCCGAGCAGAGCTAGGCCAACCTGGAGCTCTTCTAGGAGACGACCAAGTCTACAACGTAGTTGTCACGGCTCATGCTTTCGTAATAATCTTCTTCATAGTCATGCCAATTATAATCGGGGGATTCGGAAACTGACTAGTCCCCCTAATAATTGGAGCCCCAGATATGGCATTCCCACGAATGAACAATATAAGCTTCTGACTACTTCCTCCATCCTTCCTCCTCCTCCTAGCATCTTCCACAGTTGAAGCAGGAGTAGGAACAGGCTGAACAGTATACCCCCCACTAGCAGGCAACCTAGCCCACGCCGGAGCCTCAGTAGACCTAGCAATTTTCTCCTTACATCTAGCCGGTATCTCTTCAATTCTAGGGGCAATCAACTTCATTACAACAGCAATCAACATAAAACCTCCTGCTCTATCACAATACCAAACTCCCCTATTCGTTTGATCCGTCCTAATCACTGCAGTACTTCTACTTCTATCTCTACCAGTTCTAGCCGCAGGAATTACAATGCTTCTCACAGACCGCAACCTTAACACCACATTCTTTGATCCTGCTGGGGGAGGGGACCCTGTACTGTACCAACACTTATTCTGATTCTTCGGTCACCCAGAAGTCTACATTTTAATCCTCCCAGGATTCGGAATCATCTCCCACGTTGTTGCCTACTACTCAGGTAAAAAAGAACCATTTGGGTACATAGGAATAGTATGAGCTATACTATCCATCGGATTCCTAGGCTTTATCGTCTGAGCCCACCATATGTTCACAGTAGGAATGGACGTTGACACCCGAGCATACTTTACATCTGCCACTATAATCATTGCTATCCCAACCGGAATCAAAGTGTTCAGCTGACTGGCCACACTACACGGAGGCACAATCAAATGAGACCCCCCAATACTATGAGCCCTAGGATTTATCTTCCTATTTACTATTGGAGGACTAACAGGAATCGTCTTAGCAAACTCCTCACTAGACATCGCCCTACACGACACCTACTACGTAGTAGCCCACTTCCACTACGTACTATCCATGGGAGCGGTATTCGCAATCCTAGCAGGCTTCACCCACTGATTCCCCCTATTCACCGGATACACACTTCATTCAACATGAGCTAAAACACACTTTGGCGTAATATTCGTAGGTGTAAATCTAACATTCTTCCCCCAACACTTCCTAGGCCTAGCCGGCATGCCACGACGATACTCAGACTTCCCAGACGCCTACACACTATGAAACACCATCTCCTCAGTAGGCTCACTTATCTCCCTAACAGCCGTAATCATGCTAGTATTCATCATCTGAGAAGCCTTCGCATCAAAACGTAAAGTCCTACAACCAGAGCTAACAAGCACTAACGTCGAATGAATCCACGGCTGCCCACCCCCATTCCACACCTTCGAAGAACCCGCCTTCGTCCAAGTCCAAGAAAGGAAGGAGTCGAACCCCCATATGTTGGTTTCAAGCCAACCGCATAGACCACTTATGCTTCTTTCTCATAAAGAGATGTTAGTAAAATAATTACATAGCCTTGTCGAGGCTAAATTGCAGGTGAAAACCCAGCACATCTCTACACAACATGGCCAACCATTCACAACTTAACTTCCAAGACGCCGCTTCCCCAATCATAGAAGAACTGATAGGATTCCACGACCACGCTCTAATAATCGCACTAGCAATCTGTAGCCTCGTTCTCTACCTGCTAACCCACACTCTCACAGGAAAACTGACATCAAACACAGTCAACGCACAAGTAATCGAACTAGTCTGAACAATTCTCCCCGCCCTAGTCCTAGTCACACTCGCCCTACCATCCCTACGAATTCTGTACATAATGGATGAAATCAACGAGCCAGATCTAACCCTAAAAGCCATCGGCCACCAATGATACTGAACCTACGAATACACTGACTCCAAAGACCTAACATTCGACTCCTACATAATTCAAACAGCAGACCTACCTTTAGGTCACTTCCGCCTACTAGAAGTCGACCATCGTGTTATCGTCCCAATAAACTCAACCATCCGGGTCATCGTCACCGCCGATGACGTCCTCCACTCATGAGCCGTCCCCAGCCTAGGTGTAAAAACCGATGCAATCCCAGGACGTCTTAACCAAACTTCCTTCCTCGCCTCCCGACCAGGTGTATTCTACGGACAGTGCTCAGAAATCTGTGGGGCCAACCACAGCTTCATACCAATCGTAGTAGAATCCACCCCACTCGCTAACTTCGAAAACTGATCCTCTCTAATATCATCTCAATCATTAAGAAGCTATGAATCAGCATTAGCCTTTTAAGCTAAAGAAAGAGGGAGCCCCCCCTCCTTAATGATATGCCACAACTAAACCCCAACCCCTGATTTTTTATCATGCTCACTTCATGACTCACTTTCTCTCTAATTATCCAACCTAAACTCTTAACATTCGTATCAATAAATCCCCCATCTAACAAACCACCCGTCGCTCCAAGCACTACCCCCTGAACCTGACCATGAACCTAAATTTCTTCGACCAATTCTCAAGCCCATCATTCCTAGGAATCCCACTAATCCTCATCTCAATGACATTCCCAGCCCTTCTTCTACCATCCCTTGACAACCGGTGAATCACTAACCGGCTATCAACCCTCCAACTCTGATTTGTCAACCTAGTTACAAAACAACTAATAATACCACTAGACAAGAAAGGGCATAAATGAGCCCTAATCCTAACATCCCTTATAATCTTCCTCCTCCTCATCAACCTCCTAGGCCTGCTACCATATACATTCACACCAACCACCCAACTATCTATAAACTTGGCCCTAGCTTTCCCCCTATGACTAGCCACACTCCTGACAGGACTGCGAAACCAACCCTCCGTCTCACTAGGCCACCTCCTACCAGAAGGCACGCCCACCCCACTAATCCCAGCCCTCATTCTAATCGAAACAACAAGCCTTCTCATCCGCCCATTAGCACTGGGCGTGCGCCTAACAGCCAACCTAACAGCAGGCCACCTCCTAATCCAACTCATCTCTACCGCCACAACAGCCCTATTCTCCACAATGCCAGTAGTCTCACTCCTAACTTTCGTAGTCCTCTTCCTACTGACAATCCTAGAAGTAGCAGTAGCAATAATCCAAGCCTACGTCTTCGTACTCCTACTAAGCCTCTACCTCCAAGAAAACATCTAACCTCAAATGGCACACCAAGCACATTCCTACCACATAGTTGACCCCAGCCCATGACCCATCCTAGGAGCAGTCGCTGCTTTCCTCACTACCTCAGGACTAACAATATGATTCCACTGAAACTCCCCCAATCTCCTTATCCTAGGCCTACTATCTACCATCCTCGTCATATTCCAATGATGACGCGACATTGTGCGAGAAAGCACATTCCAAGGCCACCACACCCCAACCGTACAAAAAGGTCTACGATACGGAATAGCCCTATTCATCACATCAGAAGCCTTCTTCTTCCTAGGATTTTTCTGAGCCTTCTTCCACTCAAGCCTAGCCCCCACACCAGAACTAGGAGGTCAATGACCACCCGTAGGGATTAAGCCACTCAACCCCATAGAAGTCCCACTCCTAAACACTGCTATCCTCCTAGCCTCAGGGGTCACCGTCACATGAGCCCATCACAGCATCACAGAAGCCAACCGAAAACAAGCAATCCAAGCCCTATCCCTAACAGTCCTCCTTGGTTTCTACTTCACCGCCCTACAAGCCATAGAATACTACGAAGCACCCTTCTCCATTGCCGACGGAGTTTACGGCTCAACATTCTTCGTCGCCACCGGGTTCCACGGCCTACATGTAATTATCGGCTCTACATTCCTACTAGTATGCCTCCTACGCCTAATCAAATACCACTTCACATCAAACCACCACTTTGGATTTGAAGCAGCTGCCTGATACTGACACTTCGTAGACGTCGTATGATTATTCCTCTACATCTCTATCTACTGATGAGGATCTTACTCTTCTAGTATACTAATTACAATCGACTTCCAATCCTTAGAATCTGGTTTAAACCCAGAGAAGAGTAATGAACATAATCCTATTCATACTAACCCTATCACTAACCCTAAGCATCCTCCTAACTATACTAAACTTCTGACTTGCTCAAATAACCCCAGACTCAGAAAAACTATCCCCATACGAATGTGGATTCGATCCCCTAGGATCCGCTCGACTCCCCTTCTCAATCCGCTTCTTCCTAGTAGCCATCCTATTCCTCCTGTTTGATCTAGAAATCGCCCTACTCCTTCCACTACCCTGAGCTATTCAATTACAATCACCCACTACTACCTTAACCTGAACCACCACACTCATCTTCCTACTCACCCTAGGCCTAGTGTACGAATGAATTCAAGGCGGACTAGAATGAGCAGAATAACAGAAAGTTAGTCTAACTAAGACAGTTGATTTCGACTCAACAGATTATAGCTCCCACCCTATAACTTTCTTTATGTCCCACCTCCACCTAAGCTTCTACTCAGCCTTTGCTCTAAGCAGCCTTGGCTTAGCCTTCCACCGAACCCACCTAATCTCCGCCCTACTATGCTTAGAGAGCATAATACTATCCATATACGTCGCCTTAGCCATATGACCAATCCAAATCCAATCATCAGTATCTACCATCCTACCCATCCTCATACTAACATTCTCTGCCTGCGAAGCAGGCACAGGCCTGGCATTACTAGTAGCCTCGACCCGCACCCACGGATCCGACCACCTACACAACTTCAACCTCCTACAATGCTAAAAATCATCGTCCCAACCACAACACTCCTCCCCCTAGCCCTCCTTTCCCCATGCAAGCACCTATGAACTAACATCACACTGTACAGCCTACTAATTGCTACCATCAGTCTCCAATGACTCACACCCACATACTATCCAAGCAAAAGCCTAACCCCATGAACATCAATCGACCAAATCTCCTCCCCCCTACTAGTCCTATCATGCTGACTCCTCCCCCTAATAATCATAGCAAGCCAAAACCACCTAGAACAAGAACCCATCAGCCGAAAACGAATCTTTGCCTCAACACTGATCCTAGCCCAACTATCCATCCTCCTAGCCTTCTCAGCCTCCGAACTAATACTCTTCTACATCGCATTCGAAGCCACCCTTATTCCAACCCTAATCCTCATCACACGATGAGGAAGTCAACCGGAACGCCTAAACGCTGGCATTTACCTACTATTCTACACCCTCGCCAGTTCACTCCCACTATTAATTGCCATCCTCCACCTACAAAACCAAATCGGCTCACTCTACCTACCAATACTCAAACTCTCACACCCAACATCAAACTCTTCCTGATCCAACTTAGCTGCAAGCCTAGCCCTTCTACTAGCCTTCATAGTTAAAGCCCCCCTATACGGCCTACACCTATGACTCCCCAAAGCCCACGTAGAGGCCCCAATTGCCGGATCCATACTACTAGCAGCCTTACTACTAAAACTCGGAGGCTACGGCATTATACGAATCACAATCCTAGTAAACCCATCATCAAACAACCTCCACTACCCATTCATTACCCTAGCCCTATGAGGAGCAGTAATAACCAGCGCCATCTGCCTACGACAAATTGACCTAAAATCACTAATCGCTTACTCATCTGTCAGCCACATAGGCCTAGTCGTAGCCGCAACCATAATCCAAACTCAATGAGCATTCTCAGGGGCAATAATCCTAATAATCTCACACGGCCTAACTTCCTCGATACTATTCTGCTTGGCCAACACCAACTACGAACGAACCCACAGCCGAATTCTCCTACTCACACGAGGACTCCAACCTCTCCTACCACTTATGGCCACCTGATGACTACTAGCCAACCTGACAAACATAGCCCTCCCCCCAACAACAAACCTCATAGCAGAACTAACCATCGTAGTAGTACTTTTCAACTGATCCGCTCTAACAATCATCCTGACAGGAACTGCCATCTTACTCACCGCCTCATACACCCTATATATATTAATTATAACACAACGAGGTACTCTCCCATCCCACATCACATCCATCCAAAACTCCTCCACACGAGAGCACCTCCTCATAGCCCTACACATAATCCCCATAATCCTACTAATCTTCAAACCTGAACTGATTTCCGGCATCCCCACATGCAAGTATAGTTTCAACCAAAACATTAGATCGTGACTCTAAAAATAGAAGTTAAACCCTTCTTACCTGCCGAGGAGAGGTAAAGCCAGCGAGAACTGCTAACTCTTGCATCTGAGTATAAAACCCCAGTCTCCTTACTTTCAAAGGATAATAGTAATCCAATGGTCTTAGGAGCCACTCATCTTGGTGCAAATCCAAGTGAAAGTAATGGACCTCTCACTAATCCTAAACACGTTCATACTCTTAACCTTAACAACCCTTTCCACCCCCATCCTACTTCCACTACTATCCAATAACCTCAAAAACACCCCTAGCACAATCACTAACACGGTCAAAACCTCATTCCTGATCAGCCTAATCCCCATAACAATTTTTATCTACTCCGGAACAGAAAACCTCATTTCCCTCTGAGAGTGAAAGTTCATCATAACCTTCAAAATCCCAATCAGCCTAAAAATAGACTTCTATACCCTCACCTTCTTTCCAATCGCACTGTTCGTATCATGATCAATCCTACAATTTGCAACATGATACATAGCTTCAGACCCCTACATCACAAAATTCTTCACCTACCTCCTATTCTTCCTAATCGCCATACTCATCTTAATTATCGCCAACAACCTATTTGTCCTATTCATCGGATGAGAAGGAGTCGGAATCATATCCTTCCTCCTAATCAGCTGATGACACGGCCGAGCAGAAGCCAACACCGCTGCCCTACAAGCCGTCCTCTATAACCGAATCGGTGACATTGGACTCATCCTATGTATAGCATGACTAGCCTCCACCACAAACACCTGAGAAATTCAACAACTCCCCACCTCCCCCCAAACTCCCACATTACCCCTGTTAGGCCTCATCCTGGCTGCAACCGGAAAATCCGCCCAATTCGGCCTACACCCATGACTCCCAGCTGCAATAGAAGGACCAACTCCCGTATCCGCCCTACTCCATTCCAGCACAATAGTAGTAGCAGGGATCTTCCTACTCATCCGAACCCACCCACTATTCAACAACAACCAAACCGCCCTAACCCTATGCCTGTGCCTAGGAGCCATCTCCACCTTATTTGCAGCCACATGCGCCTTAACCCAAAACGACATCAAAAAAATCATTGCCTTCTCCACCTCCAGCCAACTAGGCCTGATAATAGTCACAATTGGATTAAACCTACCCGAATTAGCCTTCCTCCATATCTCCACCCACGCATTCTTCAAAGCCATGCTCTTCCTATGTTCAGGCTCTATCATCCACAGCCTAAATGGCGAACAAGACATTCGAAAAATAGGAGGACTCCAAAAAATACTCCCCACAACAACCGCATGCCTCACAATCGGCAACCTCGCCCTAATAGGAACACCATTCCTAGCAGGATTCTACTCAAAAGACCAAATCATCGAAAGCTTAAACACATCCTACCTAAACACCTGAGCCCTAACCCTAACCCTCCTAGCTACATCATTCACCGCAGTATACACAATCCGCATAACCGTACTAGTACAGACCGGCTTCGTTCGAATCCCTCCCTTAACCCCAATAAATGAAAACAACCCCGCAGTAACCTCCCCCATCACCCGCCTAGCACTAGGAAGTATCCTAGCGGGCTTCCTCATCACCTCATTCATCATCCCAACAAAAACCCCTCCAATAACTATACCACTCCACATTAAAATAACCGCTCTAATCGTAACAGCCCTAGGAATCGCCCTAGCCCTAGAAATTACAAAAATAGCCCAAACACTCATCCTCACAAAACAAACCCCCCTCTCAAACTTCTCAACTTCCCTAGGATACTTTAACCCCCTGACCCATCGCCTAAGCGTAACTAACTTCCTCAAAGGAGGACAAAACATCGCCTCCCACTTAATCGACCTATCCTGATACAAAATAATAGGCCCAGAAGGACTAGCCAACCTACAACTGGCAGCAACCAAAACTGCCACTACTCTTCACTCAGGACTGATCAAAGCCTACCTAGGGTCCTTCGCCCTATCCATCCTCATCCTCCTCATATCCACACTCAGAAACAACCAATGGCCCCAAACATTCGTAAAAACCACCAAATCCTCAAAATCATCAATGACGCCTTAATCGATCTCCCAGCTCCATCAAACATCTCAACATGATGAAACTTCGGATCCCTACTAGGCGTCTGCCTAATTACTCAAATTATCACAGGTCTTCTGCTAGCCATACACTACACAGCAGACACCAACCTAGCCTTCTCCTCCGTATCCCACATATGCCGAGACGTACAATTCGGCTGACTCATCCGCAACCTACATGCAAACGGAGCCTCCTTCTTCTTCATCTGCATTTACCTACACATCGGCCGAGGACTCTATTACGGCTCATACCTAAACAAAGAGACCTGAAACGTCGGAGTCATTCTTCTCCTAACCCTAATAGCAACCGCCTTCGTCGGATACGTCCTTCCATGAGGACAAATATCATTCTGAGGCGCTACCGTAATCACAAACCTATTCTCAGCCATCCCATACATCGGACAAACACTAGTCGAATGAGCCTGAGGAGGATTCTCCGTTGACAACCCCACACTAACCCGATTCTTTGCCCTCCACTTTCTCCTCCCCTTTGTCATCGTAGGGCTAACCGTCGTCCATCTAACCCTCCTCCACGAAACAGGATCAAACAACCCATTGGGCATCCCATCAGACTGCGACAAAATCCCCTTCCACCCATACTACACTATCAAAGACATTCTAGGATTTGTCCTAATACTTTCCCTACTCGTCTCACTAGCCCTATTCTCCCCCAACCTACTAGGAGACCCAGAAAACTTCACCCCAGCCAACCCGCTAGTCACCCCTCCACACATCAAACCCGAATGATACTTCCTATTCGCCTACGCTATCCTCCGATCCATCCCAAACAAACTAGGAGGTGTACTAGCCCTGGCCGCCTCAATCCTAGTCCTATTCCTCGTTCCACTCCTACACACATCAAAACTGCGATCAATGACCTTCCGCCCCCTATCACAGATCCTATTTTGAACCCTAGTTGCCAACATCCTCATCCTAACTTGAGTAGGCAGCCAACCAGTAGAACACCCATTCATTATCATTGGCCAACTAGCCTCACTCTCATACTTCACAATTATCCTAATCCTATTCCCCCTCGCGGCCGCCCTGGAGAATAAAATACTCAAACTTTAATATACTCTAATAGTTTATAAAAACATTGGTCTTGTAAGCCAAAGATTGAAGACTAAACCCCTTCTTAGAGTTACAACCCTCAGGAAGAAAGGACTCAAACCCTCCTCTCCAACTCCCAAAGCTGGCATTTTCAACTAAACTACTTCCTGATCCTCCCACTAAACAGCCCGAATCGCCCCCCGAGACAACCCCCGCACAAGCTCCAATACCACAAATAAAGTCAACAACAACCCTCACCCACCAATCAAAAGCAACCCCGCCCCCTCCGAATAAAACACAGCCACACCACTAAAATCCGACCGAACCGACAACAAACCACCATTATTAACCGTCCCTCCATCCACCAACAACTCCAACGCCCCTCCTATAGCAAGCCCAACCACCACAACCAACCCCATCCCAAAACCATAACCAACAACACCCCAGCTACCCCAAGCCTCCGGATAAGGATCCGCCGCCAGCGCCACCGAATAAACAAACACCACCAACATCCCCCCCAAATACACCATAACAAGTACCAAAGAAACAAAAGAAACCCCCAAACTTACCAACCAACCGCACCCTGCAACCGCCGCCACAACCAACCCCAACACCCCATAATAGGGAGAAGGATTAGATGCAACCGCCAACCCCCCTAATACAAAACATACCCCTAAAAACAGAACAAACACTATCATAAATTCCCACTCGGCCTTTCTCCAAGATCTACGGCCTGAAAAGCCGTTGTTATAAAATTTAACTACAGGAACGCCTAAATCATACCTCATTCCACCCCCCCCCTTCCCCCCCCAGTACGTTTTCTTCTTTACTTCTAGGGTATGTATATAATGCATCACACTCTCTGCCCCATCAGACAGCTCATGAGATGTAGGATAATCCACATTACATGTCATGCTCTTCCACCATAAACCCAAACATTATCTCCAAAACGGACCTCATACGGCCATCACACCCACCAGGCACATTCTTGTTTCAGGTACCATAGAGCCCAAGTGTTCCTACCTACAGCCAAGCAGCAAGCGTCGCCCAGAGACCCAGGAACTTACCGACTATACATACGACCCAACCTAGAGAACGAGGAATGTCCCTGTACACCTTTGAATTCCCCTAGTCAACTGAATTCGCCCACCTCCTAGGTAGTATCCTTCTCCAACAGCCTTCAAGAACACCCAAGCCAGAGTACATGGTTATCTATTGATCGCGCTTCTCACGAGAACCGAGCTACTCAACGTTATATATGCATTTCAAGTTATTGCACTGCAGGCGCATACATCTCCTAAACTTGCTCTTTTGCGCTAGTGGTTGTAACTTCAGGAACATAAACTCCTCCTTTCCTTCTCACTTGCTCTTCACAGATACAAGTGGTCGGTTGAATACTCCTCCCTATTCTCATTACCTCGGCATACCGACCTCCTACACTTGGTTTWTTTTTAGCGTCTCTTCAATAAACCCTTCAAGTGCAGAGCAGGTGTTATCTTCCTCTTGACATGTCCATCACATGACCGTCGAGCATATGAATCCCCTAACACCCAGAATGTCATGGTCTAACGGATAAGGTCGTCGCAAACTTGGCACTGATGCACTTTGACCCCATTCATGGAGGGCGCGCTACCTACCTCTAGACAACAGATAGTGTAATGCTTGCCGGACATACTAATTATTTTACCATTTACCAGGGATTTCCATTTAAACCCCATTTTACGCATCCATTTTCTTTTTTTATCTTGATTTTTATTTTTTTTTATCAAACAACAAACCCATAAATACCTACATTATCCAAATCATTTGTAATCATAACAACTTTAACTAACCCACCTCTATATTTTCTGCTAACAAAAAAGACATCCAAACACCATCGTTAATCACATAAAATTAGCCCCTAAACCAGCCCCTCTCCAAAAACCAAACAAAAATACAAACAACAACAAACTAAATCATACCATAAACTCCAC